TCTTATTCCGGATTGGGTTCATCTCTTTAAGAATAATAATCAGATGAACTAACTTGTAAAATGAAAGCATAAAAACTCAACGGGACCTGTCCTTTCTTTCTTTGTCTGATTCGAGAGGGTACCCGTTGAGTTCATAAGAATCATAATATTTTCCTAATCATTTATATTCAATTAGAATTATATGAGAATCTAAATTACTTTGTTTGTTATTTCCAATAAATCTCTTTCGTTTTTTCATGATAATCCAAAAAAAAAGTTATATTGATTGAATTTGAGTATATCATAAGAGTACAATTTTTGAATAAGTTCATTAAATCAGTTCTCTTTGCTCAATCAATTTCAATCAATTTCCCTTAGAGTTTTGATTTGTCTACTTACATAATTGATTAAAAAAGCAGAATCCAAAAACAGACCCTATCCAAAATAGAAACATAAGAATCTAAATCTTTTCCAAATGGAATCAAGAATAATAAATCAGAGTCTTTATGAGTTTGACACAAGAAAATGGATTTTAAAATCCATTTTCTTGTGTCAAACTCAAGGCGGGAAGAGACGAATCATCCTCCCTAGAATTCATTGTGTTCCCTAATTCATACCCCTCATTCATACATAGATATATAAGAAAAATAAAAACAGTTGATCAATATGTAGAATATCTAAAAATTCATTTTAGACAATTGAACTTTTTCAAACTGTTTCTTTTTAAGAACCAAAAAGATTTGTGCCAAAATAACAGATGCGAAGAAGAACAAAAGGCCTTGGACACGTAATGGATCTTGAAGTACTATTTCTGCACCCCCCTGACCAAATCCACCCACATTCGGATTACTTGTTAATGGTTGATCAAGTTTTATAGATTCACCCTCGGAAACAAGAAGTTCTGGTCCCGGAGGAAGAATATCAACCACTTGACGCCCATCAGATGGGTCCGTTATGGTTATTTCGTACCCGCCTTTTTCTTTTCGTATGATTTTGCTTACTATACCTCCTGCTGTAGCATTATACACTGTATTGTTACTCTTGCTCCCATCAGGGTAAATCTGACCCCTTCCCCGGTTTCCGCCTACATATATCGGATATTTTAAGAAGTGAACATCTTTATTAGTAGCAGGGTCGGGGGAAAGGATAGGAAAGGTTATTTCACTATATTTCTGACCGGGAACAGGACCTATTACAAGAATATTTTTTTTATTGGGGCGATAACTCTGAAAAGACAGCTTGCCTATCTTTTCTTTCATCTCGGGCGAAATACGATTAAGGGGAGCTAATTCAAACCCCTCGGGTAAAATAAGAACAGCCCCCACATTCAAAGATCCTTTCTTACCATTAGCAAGAACTTGTTTTAGTTGCATATCATAGGGAATTCGAACAACTGCTTCAAATACAGTATCAGGAAGTACCGCTTGTGGAACCTCAATCTCCACGGGCTTACTGGCTAAATGGCAATTGGCACATACAATACGCCCAGTAGCTTCTCGTGGATTTTCATAACCTTGCTGTGCAAAAATGGGATATGCACTTGAAATGGATGCTCCAGTAATTATATATATTATGAACAATATGGAAATAGATCGAGTCATCTCTTCCTTTATCCAAGAAAAAGTCTTTTGAGTTTGCATGGTCTAATCATTGGTCCCTAAAAGTTTGACAATAAAATTAGGTAGGTCGCTAGTAGAGTTCCCTATCCAAGAATCTGCTATTTACTGGAAATCATTTTCCAAAAAATTTGATTGAAACAAAAATAGAGCGAATACCTTCAATGGGCATAATAATATGATTTAGAAAGCTTTCTGATTGTATCATTGGATTCTTTTTCAATCATTCATTGAATGATAAATCACTACAAGTGACGGAGATACGCGATTTAAATATTGGAAAATCCAATATTTAAAAATTGTATCTATAATGACCGGAAACGTGGAAACAAGAACAGATATAATTTGATCATTATAAGAAAATCCAAAATCTTTGTAGATAGAGCCAATCACGAGTTCCCATCCGTCAGTTGAATGATATCCTATACATAAATCCGTTAATAAAAGAATAGAAAAAGCCTTGATTGTGTCGCTTAAATTAGATAGGAATTCTTGAACCCACGAATTCAGCAGAAAAAGTTCACGATTACCCAGAATATAATAACCACTTAGAATGATGAAAGCTATTATATTTGTTGATAAGTGCAAAATCATATGGATATGATCTTCATTAGATATCCTGATCAACTGGATTGTTTCTTTATGAATTCCGATATGAAGCTGTCTTTCTGGGTCTTCATTTATCATTTCGTCCAACAGCAAGATTTCTTCTAATTCTATGAATTTTTCTAGAATCTTTCTTTCTTGAATATGATTTAAGAAAGTTTCGGATTGTTTAGTATTCCACCAATTTGTAACCCAAGATTTCATACTTTGATTAAATGAGAGAGAGATACACCAGGGCAAAAGTACTATAGATGCAAGATATAGAAAGGGAATGAATGCTTTCTTTTTTGTCATTTTTTTTTTTTGTGATGATTCACAATGAGTAGGAAAACAAGACTGAAATAATCGAATTGGTCAAGAACAAAAAAGGAAAGATCGAAAGAAAAAGAAGCATATATTTACGAAAAAAAGGATAAAGACTCGATAAGATATGATATAATCTATACTGGATCTAACATATCAATTCCAAATATTGAAAATTTGAAAATGAAAAATAAAAAAAAAAAAATACTTCTTAAGTGATTTACTCCTTATAACCTTATAAGAATAAGTTTGTTCATATCAAAAAACTTCCATTGGTACACGCAAAAAATAAGCCAATTCGGCAGCTTTTTGTTCCATTTTTCGTGGAGTCAAATTATCATCAGTATGAGTCAAGGGTATAGATCCTTGACCTCTTATTTCCATATAAAGTACACGACGAGTATAAATACCCCCTTTCACTTCTATTCTGATAGATTGAATGTCTTTCATAAGAAATCTGAGGAAGATACGACGATTCTTTCCAGGAAATCCCCAACGAAAAATACAAACTAATCCCTCTTTTCTATCAAATCTATCATAACCGCTGCCTACATTCCACCAAATTGTACACCATAAATAGGAACTAATAAAAAGACCCGCGATCCCATAGAAAGACATCACGATTCCTTGTGGAAAAAAAAGTATTTGTTGAGATGGAAATGAAGATATCCAATTCATACCAAAATAGCTAGAAATTCCGACCAATAAGAATCCTAATGAACCTAAAAAAAGAATAAAGGCCCAAAAGAAATTACTGATTTTTCGAGATCCCACTATAAGTTCTATCCATATACGTTCTGATCGCCAACCCATACTCGATTTAGTTGCATTTTATTGGAATTGATAGGATAACTTAACTCAAAGGAATTGAAATTGACTCTTTTTTTTTTCCGAAGTAACTCTCATCAACTAGTGCAATTCTTGTGTGTTGTGAATATTTAGGAGTAATTCATTCCAATTGAATTTGAATTGGTTAGATGGGAAAAAGAAAGATGTAAAATCATCCTAATTTATAGTTATATACATATAGTATAGTATATATACATGAACTTTCCATTTACATTGAATAAAGAAGCTCTCGATCCAATCCCAATCCATTTCCAATAACGATTGAAATGAATTTACCCATATCGATATCCATATTATGATCGAAGTGTAACTCGTGAAGAAACAAAATTGATAAAATTTTTACTTTTCATCGGATCTACAAAATTTTTTTTTTTTGAATATTAAGAAATAAAGAAGCCATTGCAATTGCCGGAAATACTAAGCCCACGAAAGGCACAAAAATAGAGGGAAAGTTATTTAAAAATGTCATTGTCATAGAAGGAATACCTCGATTTAATATTTGTAGCTATTTTTTTTTTTTATTTTTTATTAGAAATATTAGTTATAATTATTATACATACATTATACATATGATAAAAGATATATGTCAGAGGGAGGGGGAACATGAAGTTAGTTTTCATCTGTTTCCCTCACTAATTTGAATTTGAAGCAATTTATCTTGTTTATTAGTAAATCAATCAATCAATATCATAATAGAGTAATTCATAATCTAAAATTGATAATAGAGTAATTGATAATATAAAATTTGCAATCTTCTTCCTACAATGAAACTTTATGTCACCAAAGAAATTTTGATTCAAATCGAATCAAAATTTCTTTGGTGACATAATTCAAATCAATTAAGTGAATAATCTACTTAATTTTTATTTAAAGGAAAATAATTGTGAAGTTGAAATAATTCACTAAGAACACGTTTTAAAAGATAACGCGGTACTATTAGGTCAAATAAGCCATTCTCAAATAAAGGTTCAGCTTCTTGTGAACCTTCAGGTATTGTTATATTTAATGTTTCTTCGATTACTCTTTTACCCGCAAATGCAATGTAGGCATTAGGTTCGGCAATAATGATATCCCCCAACATACCAAAACTCGCTAGCACCCCGCCGGTAGTAGGTGATGTCAGAATGGATACATAGAATAACTTTTTATTTACTTGATAATCATATAAAGCAAAAGATATTTTAGCCATTTGCATTAAGCTGAGACTTCCTTCTTGCATCCGAGCTCCGCCGGAAGCACAGACTAGAATAAGAGGTAAAGATTTATCGCCAGCATACTCAATCAAACGAGTAATTTTCTCGCCGACTACGGATCCCATACTACCTCCTATAAACTCAAAATCCATAACCCCAATTGCTACGGGAATACCATTTAATTGACCTGTACCTGTTTGAACAGCCTCAGTTATTCCCGTCTCTCTTTGATAAGAATCAAGACGATCTTTATAAAGTTCTTCCTCTGAATGAAATTCAATCGGGTCCAGAGAGAACATGTCTTCATTCATAGGATTAAAAGTATCTGGATCAATCAAAAGTTCTATTCTATCTGAACTATTCATTTTCATATGATATTCACAATGTTCACAAACATTCAGTTGTGACTTAAAAAATTTCTTATAAATTAATGCATAACAATTTTCATTTTCGC